ATAAAGGCGATTTTCCATTTGATAAACCCCTTGTAACTCTTCTTTTCGATTCGAAGCGATGGAATCGACCATTTCGATACATAAAAAATAGTCAATTTGACAAGGCTGTGAGAAACGAGATGTCACAATTTTTTTTTGACATATGCCAGAGTGATGGAAATGAAAGAATTTCTTTTACATATCCCACTAGTTTATCCATTTTTTTGGACATTCTAAAAAGAAGGATAACCCAATACAGAAATAGAATCAAAAAATCTTCATCGAATGACCTCTACAAGACTTGGGTTTTTACCAACAAAAGAAAAGAGAAAGATTTCAACGAGGAGTTTGAAAATCGAATTGAAACTCTAGACAAAGAATCTATTTCTTTGAATAAAGTCGAAACAAGAGCTCAACTGTGTAATGATGATTCTACAAAGGAATACTTATGCAAAAGATATGATCCGGTCTTGAACGGATCATATCGAAGAAGAATCTACAAAAGTATGCCGTGTTCAATCCTAAAAAGCCCTTTGCTAAAAAATGTCATAGAGAAATTTTGGATAAATCGGATTCATGCTATTCTTCTTCCGGATCCAGATTACAACCAGAAAACAAATGAATTTCATAAAAAACCATTCTCAAGAGAAATTGTTGATTTTTTAACTTTTAGCATTCAATTTGGTAACGGGCCAGGATCCATCAAGCAAAATGGGAGAACTTCCTTGTTATTTTCAGAGGGAAGAATAGATTTTGAAAAAGAAATAAAATATTTTCAATATTTATTAAATAAAATTGTAACTGATACTAATAAAAAAGAAATTAGAATAAAAGAAATAAGTAAAAAAATCCCTCGGTGGTCATACAAATTAATTAGCGAGTTAGAACAACAACTGGGAGAAGAACAAGAAGACATACCACTAGACCATCAAATTCGTTTAAGAAAGGCCAAACGTATAGTAGTTTTTACTGATAACACGGAAACTAATACTATGGATACAACCGACCAAACAAACGAAATAGCTTTGATACGCTTTTCCCAACAATCCGACTTTCGGCGAGGCATAATCAAAGGTTCTATGCGGGCTCAAAGACGTAAAATAACAATAGGGAAATTGTTTCAAGAAAATGTGCATTCTCCCCTTTTTTTGGACAGAATACAAAAATCTCCTGTTTTTTCTTTTGATATCTCCAGGTTGATTAAACGAATTTTTCGAAATTGGATGGCGGCATTCAAAAATTTGAAGTATATAGAAGAGCAAACAAAAAGAAATGAAAAAACCGAGAAGTACACAAAAAAGAAAATAGAGATACCAGAGTCCTGGGATAATATCCCATTTGCACAACCAATAAGAGGTTGCACGTTAGTAACTCAATCTATTTTTCGAAAATATATTCTATTACCTTCACTAATAATTTTGAAAAATATTGGACGTATATTGTTATTGCAACCTCCTGAATGGTCTGAAGATTTCAAGGAATGGAATAGAGAAATGCACGTTAAATGTACCTATAAGGGTGTTACATTATCCGAAACAGAATTTCCGAAAAATTGGCTGATAGATGGTATTCAGATAAGAATCTTTTTTCCTTTCTATCTAAAACCTTGGCACAAATCAAAACAACGATCCTTTCAGAAAGATCTAATGAAAAAGAAAAAAGAAAAAGAGGATTCTTATTTTTTAACGGTTGCGGGAATGAGAGCTGAACTCCCTTTTGGTTCGACTCGAAAACAACGTTCCTTTTTTCAACCCATTTTCAAGGAACTCAAAAAAAAAATTCGAAAATTAAAAAAAAAATCCAAAAGGAAGTATTTTCAAGTTCTAACAGTTTTGAAAGGAAAAACAAAACCATTTCGAAAGGTTTCAAAAGAAACAAAAGAATGGGTTATCAAAAGTTTTCTTTTTCTAAAAAAAAGAATAAAAGAGCTTTCAAAAGTAAATCGAATTTTCTTATTTCAATTAAGAGAAGTTGAAATATATGAATCGAGTGAAATTAAAGAAGAAAATGATTCCATAATTAACAATCAGAAAATTGACAAATCATTAAGTCAAATTGCATCTTCGAGTTGTAAAAATTTTATTTTGACAAAAAAAAAAATAAAGGATCGGGCTAATAGAACAAGTATACTTCGAGATCAAATTGAAAGAATCACAAAAGAGAAAGAAAAAATAACTCCAAAAACGAAAAATCATAATCTTAGTCCTAACAAAACAAGCTCTAATGCTAAAAAATTCGAAAAATGGGAGATAGTAAAAGGAAGAAATGCTCGATTAATCTACAAATTACCCCTTTTTGTAAAATTTTTCATTAAACAAATACATATAGATCCTTTTTTCTCTATCGTTAATATTATCCGAATAACTACAGAATTCTTTCTTGAATCAAAAAAAAAAATTATTGATAAATCCATTTTCAATAATGAAAGAAGAGAAAGAAGACTTAATAAAAAAAAGAAAAATACAATTCCTCTTTTTTTGATTTCGACTAGAAAAAAGTCAATTGATAATAATAATATTAGTAAAAGAAATTCACATATTTTTTATGACTTATCCTCTATATCACAAGCATATGTATTTTACAGATTCTCACAACTCCGGGTTAATGACTCATATAAATTACGATCTGTTCTTCAATATCAAGGAATCTCCTTCTTTCTTAAACCTGAAATAAAGAAGTCTTTTGAAACACAAGGCCTGGTTTATTTTGATTCAAAATTGAAAGATAAGCAACTTCCGGGTTATGAAATAAATCAATGGAAAAACTGGTTAAGAGGACATTATCAATACGATTTATCTCAGATCATCTGGTCTAGATTAATACCAAAAAAAAGGCGAAATCCAGTTCATCAACATCGTATAGCTAAAGTTAATAAGGAAAATGAAAGCAAACGGCACTCATATGAAAAAAACCAATTAATTAATTCGAAAAAAGAAAAAGAATTGAAAGTGGATTTATTATTTAATCAAAAAGAGAATTTTAAAAAATACTATAGGTATAGTCTTTTATCATATAAATTTCTTAATTATGAAAATAAAACGGAATGCTTTTTTTATGAATCTCCATTTCAAGGAAATAAGAACCAAGAGATTTATTATAACACACCAAAAGAAACCCTTTTTGATCCGCCGAGGAACATCCCTAGTAATAATTCTCTAGGAAAGGGCGATAATCTAGATATAGATATGGAAAAAACATTCGATAGAAAATATTTAGATTGGAAAATTCTCAGTTTTAATCTTAGACAAAAAGTAAATACTGAGGTCTGGGCGACGATTGATACCAACAGGAGTCAAAATACTCAAATTCGGACTAATAATTCTAAAATAGTTCAGAAAAAAGATCTTTTTTATCTTATGATTCCAGAAAGAAATTCACCAAAATCACCGAAAGGCTTTTTTGATTGGATGGGAATGAATGAAAAACCCCTAAAGTGTTCGATATCGAATCTGGAACTTTGGTTCTTCCCAGAATTGGTGTCACTTTATACTGCATATAAAACGAAACCTTGGTTTATACCAAGCAAATTACTTTTTTTCAATTTCAATAGGAATAAAAATAAGAAAAATAGCAGTGAAACGAACAAGATCAACGAAAAAGAAAGAAGAAGTTTTTTGATAGCATCGAATAAGGAGCACCAAAATCAAGAAGAAAGAAAATCCACAAGCGGAGGAGATCTTGGATCCGCCCGCCCTCAACAAAAGGATATTGGTGAAAATTCTGCAAGATCGGACATGAAAAAGGGGAAAAAGAAAAAACAATACAAAAGTGACACGTATGCAGAACTCGATTTTTTCCTGAAACGTTATTTACTTTTTCAATTGAGAACGGACGAGCCCTTCAACCAAAGAATAATCAATAATATCAAGATATCTTGTCTCCTGCTTAGACTGAGAGATCCAAGACCAATTACTAAATTCGCGGCTGAAACCGGCGAACTAAGTTTCGATATAATGCTGACTCATAAGAATTTAACTCTTCCAGAATTGATGAAAAAGGGAGTATTGATTATAGAACCCATTCGTCTGTCTGGAAAAAAGGATGGACAATTGATTATGTATCAAACCTTAGGTATTTCGTTGGTTCATAAGAGTAAGCATCAAACAAATCAAAAATACCAAGAGAAAGGATATGTTTCTAAAAAAAATATGGATGAAGCTATTTCATCGTATCAAAGAATAACTGGAAAGAGAGACAAAAATCATTTTGATTTGCTTGTTCCGGAAAATATTTTATCGTCTAGGCATCGTAGAAAATTGCGAATTCTAAAATTTTTCAATTCAAAGACTCGAAATGATGTAGAGAAAAATTCATTATTTTGCAATCAAAAGAGCGTAAAAAACATCAGCTACGTTTCACCCGATAATAACTGCCTTGATAGAGGGAAAAAGAAATTAATGAAATTCAAACTCTTTCTTTGGGCTAATTATCGATTAGAAGATTTAGTTTGTATGAGTCGTTATTGGTTTGATACCAATAATAGCAGTCATTTCAGTATGTTAAGGATCCATCTGTACCCACGATTGAAAATTTGTGGATAATACACTTTTCTGTATATCCTATACTCTATATTACTATATACTCTATATTACTATATACATATAATAATACATATAATAGAGTATAAGGGGTATATGATTTGAATATTGAATATAGGGTATGTGAAAGCAAACAAATACACAGATGGGTTAGATGTCAGTATTCTAATATGAAATAAAAAAGATCTCAATTAAATCTCGAAATGAAGCAACAGAACCTTCTTTATTTTAGATCCTCAATTTTCGATGTGAAAGTGGACCAATTCTTTCCTATCTAAATCCAATTTGAAATTGATTGGATTAATTTGAATTCCTAAAATAATGAGTTTCTAAAGAAATCCGGATTAGCCTATATGTATATACTCTGCATTAAAATTAATGACATTATTGTTACTGATCGTTAAAATCCATACCTGTAAAAAGAGAAAGGGGAATTTTTTTATGGTAAAAAATTCATTCATTTCGGTTATTTCTCAAAAGGAAAAGGAAGAAAAGACAGGGTCTGCTGAATTTCAAATATTCAGTTTCACCGCTAAGATAAGGAAACTTACTTCACATTTAGAATTGCACAAAAAAGACTCTTCATCTCAGAGAGGTTTGCGAAAGATTTTGGGAAAACGTCAACGACTACTGGCCTATTTATCAAAAAAGAATAGAGAATACTATAACCAATTAATTGGTGAGTTGAATATTCGAGAGAGAAAAACTCGTTAATCTGAAGCGTGATACCATTTGGACTTAGTCGTTTACATTTTGATGAACTTCTTTTAAATTTCAGAAATGCATGGAAGAATGACTCGGGAAAAAACTTATGATTGCGCCAACTATAAGAAAGGACCTCATGATAGTCAATATGGGTCCTCACCACCCATCAATGCACGGTGTTCTTCGACTGATCGTTACTCTCGATGGTGAAAATGTTATTGACTGTGAACCAATAGTGGGTTATTTACATAGAGGGATGGAGAAGATTGCGGAAAATCGAACAATTATACAATATTTGCCTTATGTAACCCGTTGGGATTATTTAGCTACTATGTTCACAGAAGCAATAACCGTAAATGGACCCGAACAGCTAGGCAACATTCAAATACCTAAAAGAGCTAGCTATATCAGAGCTATTATGTTGGAATTGAGTCGTATCGCCTCCCATCTATTATGGCTTGGTCCTTTTATGGCAGATATTGGGGCACAGACCCCTTTCTTCTATATTTTTCGAGAACGAGAGTTGATATATGACCTCTTCGAAGCTGCCACCGGTATGCGTATGATGCATAATTTTTTTCGTATCGGAGGAGTCGCTGCTGATCTACCTCATGGCTGGATAGATAAATGTTTGGATTTTTGCGATTATTTTTTAACCGGGGTTGCTGAATATCAAAAACTTATTACACGGAATCCTATTTTTTTAAAGCGCGTTGAAAGCATAGGCATTATTGGTGCCGAAGAAGCACTAAATTGGGGTTTATCAGGGCCAATGTTACGAGCTTCTGGGATACAATGGGATCTTCGTAAAGTTGATCGTTATGAATGTTACGACGAATTTGATTGGGAGATTCAATGGCAAAAAGAGGGGGATTCATTAGCTCGGTATTTAGTACGAATCAATGAAATAACAGAATCCATAAAAATTATCCAACAGGCTCTGGAAGGAATTCCGGGGGGGCCGTATGAGAATTTAGAAATCCGACGCTTTGATCGGATAAAAGATCCGGAATGGAATGATTTTGAATATCGATTTATTAGTAAAAAACCTTCTCCAACTTTTGAATTGCCCAAACAAGAACTTTATGTAAGAGTTGAAGCCCCAAAAGGGGAATTGGGAATTTTTTTGATAGGAGATCAGAGTGTTTTTCCTTGGAGATGGAAAATTCGACCACCGGGTTTTATCAACTTACAAATTCTTCCTCAGTTAGTTAAAAGGATGAAATTGGCTGATATTATGACGATACTAGGTAGCATAGATATCATTATGGGAGAAGTTGATCGTTGAAATGATAATTGATACAACAGAAATACAAGCTATCTATTCTTTTTCCAGATTGGAATCCTTAAAAGAAGTCTATCGGATCATATGGACGCTTGTCCCTATTTTCACTCTTGTATTAGGAATCACACTAGGTGTACTAGTAATTGTTTGGTTAGAAAGAGAAATATCTGCAGGGATACAACAGCGTATTGGACCCGAATACGCCGGTCCTTTAGGAATTTTTCAAGCTCTAGCAGATGGTACAAAACTACTTTTCAAGGAGAATCTTCTTCCATCTAGAGGGGATACTCGTTTATTCAGTATCGGGCCGGCTATAGCAGTCATATCCATTTTACTAAGTTACTCAGTAATTCCTTTTAGCTCTCGCTTTATACTAGCCGATCTTAGTATTGGCGTTTTTTTATGGATCGCCATTTCAAGTCTTGCTCCCGTTGGACTTCTGATGTCGGGATATGGATCAAATAATAAATATTCTTTTTTAGGTGGATTAAGAGCTGCTGCTCAATCAATTAGTTATGAAATACCATTAACTCTATGTGTATTATCAATATCTCTACGTGCGATTCGGTGAGACATAAAAATTCCCCTATTTCTTTTCTTTCTAGCAAGAGAGTTAAATGGGTTAAATATCCATTTTTTTCATCATCGGGATGGATGAACTAAACCAGATAGTTGTATGAGTGAAATAAAACGGCTTACAAATTTGCTGTTAAAGGAATTCAATCTCATTCCCTATGTACAAGAATTAAGTGAAAGTAAACACGAGCAACCAAGGCTGTTTACTCCAAGATTGATTGATTGGTCATTATGCCTTGAAACAGGCTCAAAAGATCTACTTTATGAGGTTTTTACTATATATATATATGAATATGATATGTATTACCGATTCAAAAAGTGAGTGGATGGTTAGGAAGACCAAGATACACAAAGGATTAGTAATGGAGATTCTGTAAATTATCTATAATCTATATAGGATATTTCTTTTTCTTTATA